TATGTAGTCCTATTCCTAATAGATTGACCCCAAAATAGCATATCCAAATTATAAGAAATCCTATAGAAGCCACAATTGCCGAATCCACACCCTGAAAGCTCTGATTTGTTCTACTATGTAAATAAATCGCGAATATGGTCCAAGTAATAAATGCCCAAGTTTCCTTGGGGTCCCAATTCCAATAAGACCCCCATGCCTCATTAGCCCATACTGCTCCCGAAAGAATACCTATGGTTAAAAAAGTAAACCCTAAACTAATGACACGATAACTACACTGATCTAATTGTTGGGTTAATTGATACCTGTGATAATTTATAAATGAAAGAAAAGAAGTGTTTTGTAAAACACTTCTTTTTTCATTCACAAAGGAAAATGACCCAATTAATAAATGATTGCTTTTGCGAGGAATATCTAGGTTTTTTCGAAATGTAATGACTAAAAGAGCTACGGATAATAACGATCCACATAAAAGAGCTGCATAACTCAATAACATCATACTTACGTGCATCATTAACCACTGGGATTGTAGAGCAGGTACTAATATTGCAGATTGATGCATTTCGGTTGAAAGACCCGAAGTGGCAAAGCCTTGGGTAAAAATAGCACTTGGCGCGGTTATTGCGCTTAAATAACTTTTCTGGTTCCGTCTTTTAGGAAACATATGAATAATGGAGAAACTCCATGAAAGAAACATTAAAGATTCATATAAATCGCTTAACGGCAAATGTCTCGAATAAATCCAACGAGTAACTAATAATCCAGTTATACAGAAAAAGGTAGCCATCATGGCTTTTTCTGACAAATCAAATAGTACTACGGTTTCATGGACTAATAAGGTCATCAAATGAATCGTAATAACAATTGAAATGATAGAAAAAGAGATGTGAGTTAATATATGTTCTAAAGTGGCAAATATCATAATTTTTTTTAGGGGGGTATCCCCAATTACGGAATGGAAATCCGGAATTGAATTCATTATAGGATCTATTGTGCCTTTTTTAGAGGATGCCGCCACTCGGACTCGAACCGAGATGCTCTAGCACTGCTTCCTAAGAGCAGCGTGTCTACCAATTTCACCATGGCGGCTTCATCGAAATAATCATAGCCCATATGATGTTCAATCGTCGAGATTGAGGGATTTAATGCAATCTATTTTAGGAAATGTTAGAATCGATGAATAAAGACCCGTTCAAATAAATATTTAAACGCTCAATAATCCTTAGTATCATGGCAGGGGGTCATTTTAAACAGCGGGCTTTTCCGTATTATAAGTTCTTCTGGAATAGTTGGAACTAGACGGTTATGCCCTGAGTCCGGGTATAGAACTAAGAATTTTTTTTTTCTCATTTTTTGACGATTCATTTCTCATTTATCTGATTTGATAGATCCGAAATGAAAAAGATTCATTTTTCAATGAACAAAATAAAACAATATTTTTTATATATCACAACTTCATCACTACATCCAAAAGATTTCTATAAAAATTTGGATAGTTTGGTATCAAAGATGTATTAATGATTGGGATCTTCATTGTATACATAACATAATTTGTGTGAGGATTTACCAAACCCATTAGGTATTGGACCGGGCATATCGTATAACAAAAGAGTTTCAATCTTTATCGGAATTCTACTGTATGTACTTTATGTACTTTAACTTAGAAAACTTAGAAAATAAAATTTAAACTGATAAGATCTTTTTATATATAGATTTGAAATCTAATATTAATAGATAAAATAATTTAGATATTAGATCTAGATATATCGATTGATCGATCCTCCAGCTCAAACATGGGATAGGATCTATTGGGGTTAGATTACGTAAGATTGACTCATTCTTTAGTCCATAAATATCGATCTAAAAGGGATCCTGGCAGTTTTATTATTTTGTTTTTTTTTTTTTTATCTGTTCGAAACAAGAGGGAGTCCTTGTAGATATGTAGTGGTTCAGAGAGCTACAAATCAAAGGTTTAAAATGAATATTTTAATCAATTAGTTTCAATAATCCATTGACTTTGACTATGAATCTTATCCCCGCCTTACTTTGGAACAAAAAAGGGGGCTCTAACCTCGTTCATACTTGTTTCAGATTTTCCAAAAATCTTAATGATGTATAACTATTGGAGATACATAATCCAATAAGCCAATCCCTTCCTAAGAAAAAAAAAAGAAGAGTTTTGTTATTGTGAAAAATGAATCGATGGGGAAAGTTACAACCCCCATCTCGCGAATTATAAAAACCAATCAATGAAAGGTGAAACCTTGTATTTTGTGTCTAACTACTTCTTTCTTTTTTTTTTTTTCAAACAAAAAAAGAAATCATTTTTAGAACCTAGTATACAGAATAATTCGTATTCTACATACCACAACAGCTAGTTCTATCTCATATTGATGAGTTCAAAACATTAGTTAATGTGAATTCTTCATCTTATAAATTTAATCATCCAATTCATCGAGTCATGCTGATTCAGATTCAGATCATTCCAAGGCTTTATTACTTGTTTGTCGCACAAAAAAACTTTTTGAATGCCCGGTAGAAATAGATTTAGCTAAAGATAAAGCTTTTGCCGCGGCCTGATATCCCCTTCCTTTCCAAATATTTCTACGAATATGCTTTTTTGACAGAGAAGTACGTTTCTTTGGAACCGCCATTTCAAAATAAAAGGGTCACTCATTTTTATAGTTGGACGTGAAAGACATTTATTGTTCAATTCAAAATAGATTGTTCTTTCTATTAACTATTCATTATCTATCTTTATTCCATAGCCGATACTTATGCTTACTTCATAACATAGAAAAGTATGGATACAGATAGATGAGCATCGCATATGGTATCATTAAGGATAAAAAAAGAAATGAATTAATTAATTAATTATAGAAGAAAAAAGAAAAAACGATGTGATTTTCAAGGGAATTTTTTTTTCACATTTCCATTACATCCAATGTTCGAAGAAAGAATAATTTGTACTGATTGGGGGCTTCATATCTTTATTCAATCTATGTCTACGGGCGGGATCTACTACCGTTGAATCGGATGCCATTGATAAGAATCAAAAAGGTTCCAATTCATATCTCAGTCTATTTAGATAATATATATATATATTATAAATGTTACATTTATAAAATCGAAAAGCTTAAGAACCCTTTCCTAATTTAGGAAACCAACAATGAATGTAACCTTTTTCTATTAATTGATCAAGCTCGGAGATAGAGTCCACATAATTAAAATTGAAATTAAATCAAAGTAGTTAATCCGTTAAACAATACATTACTTGATAAAATAAAGGGAATTTGAGTCATTTCTCATTTTAGTTCTATGCGAAGTGACAAGTATTCTAGGATTTTTCATAAACACATAAACATAAGTTTGTTTTATTGGACTCGAAATCAATCAATTCCAGAATTAGTTAATGACTCCGAAGAAACTAAATAAAAACTAGGTTTATTGGATCGAGTTATTGGCAGATCCTATGATACATATCAGAATAAAGTACTTGAATTTTTGGTATCATTCTTTTTCCTTACTATATTGATATAAATATGGATAGAAATCACCGTATCTTATGTATTCTTATGTATTTATGTATTCTTATGTATATAGTAGAATAATGGAAAATCTCATCTTTTTTATCTTAATAAATATCTTCGTTAATAACTAGGTAGTAGCTTTTAACTAGTAACTTGGTTATTTGAAGAATTGTAACTTCTTCATTTGAATTTTTTGTTTTTTTTTTTTCAATAGTTTGGAAAGAATCAGAATAATTAAGAATGAAAAATCATATTTGAGTTCTTTTATATCTTGTATATCTTGATTTTTTTTTGATTTATTTTATTATTGCTCCTTCCGGAAGAAATAAGGGCTGGTGAATGGGAAACAATTAATAAGAATAAAAAAAGAAAGTTTGATTTTCTTATGGAACATACATATCAATATGCATGGATCATACCTTTCGCTCTACTTCCAGTTACTATGTCAATAGGGTTGGGACTTCTGCTTGTTCCGACCGCAACAAAAAATCTGCGTCGTATGTGGACTTTTCCTAGTGTTTCATTGCTAAGTATAGTTATGGTTTTTTCGTCCGATCTGTCTATTCAACAGATAAATGGCAGTTCTATCTATCAACATCTATGGTCTTGGACCATCAATACTGATTTTTCCTTAGAGTTCGGCTACTTGATCGATCCACTTACTTCTATTATGTCAATACTAATCACTACGGTTGGAATCATGGTTCTTATTTATAGTGACAATTACATGTCTCATGATCAAGGATATTTGAGATTTTTTGCTTATATGAGTTTTTCCAATACTTCCATGTTGGGATTAGTTACTAGTTCCAATTTGATACAAATTCATCTTTTTTGGGAACTAGTGGGAATGTGTTCGTATTTATTAATAGGTTTTTGGTTCACACGACCGGCTGCCGCAAATGCTTGTCAAAAAGCGTTTGTAACTAATCGTGTAGGGGATTTTGGGTTATTATTAGGAATCTTAGGTTTTTATTGGATAACAGGGAGTTTCGAATTTCGAGATTTGTTCGAAATCTTCAATAACCTGATCCGTAATAATGGGGTCAACTCTTTATTTGCTACTCTGTGTGCCTCCCTATTATTCGTCGGTGCAGTTGCTAAATCCGCACAATTTCCCCTTCATGTATGGTTACCTGATGCCATGGAGGGGCCTACTCCTATTTCGGCTCTTATCCATGCTGCTACTATGGTAGCAGCAGGCATTTTTCTTGTCGCTCGATTTCTTCCGCTTTTCACAGTCATACCTTACATAATGAATCTCATTTCTTTGATAGGTGTAATAACGGTACTATTAGGAGCTACTTTAGCTCTTGCTCAAAGAGACATTAAGAGAAGTTTAGCCTATTCTACAATGTCTCAATTGGGTTATATTATGTTAGCCCCAGGGATAGGCTCTTATCGAGCTGCTTTATTCCATTTGATCACTCATGCCTATTCGAAAGCATTATTGTTTTTAGGATCCGGATCAAT